ATCTTTTTTTTTTCTCTCATTTAACATTTAACATATAATCATATAATTTAACATATAATCATATAATAAACATATATTAACATAGAATAATTAATAATAGTTAAATAATAATATAACATATATTAACATATAATAATAGTAAAAGACTTGTATACATATAAAAAAAGAAATGAGTATTTTTCGCAAATGCTCGGTAAGGGGGAGATGCTTTTTTTTCTGTTTTAAGAAAAGAAAAAAATCCTATTTACTTTTACTGGACCATTGTACAAAATTTAATATATTAATATTAGAGGAATCTTATGGATTACGTGTACAACTATAAGTGGTCCTTAACTACCGATGTTTGTATTACAATAAAAAAGGAGGGTTTTCGATGCGAGATTTAAAAACATATCTCTCTGTGGCACCAGTACTAAGTACGCTATGGTTCGGGGCTTTAGCAGGTCTATTGATAGAGATTAATCGTTTTTTTCCGGATGCGTTGACATTCCCCTTTTTTTCATTTTAGTTATTGAGATGGGAAGGAATGAAGAAGGTTAAAGATAGAATAAAATATCTGTGACTAACCCCCTCTCCTCTTTTCTCTTTTTTCCCTTTTTTCTATTTTGAAAATGAAAATAAGGGAGGAAAGGGAAAAAAAAGAGTGGATTCAACATAGGCGAGGCTCGGGTTCAATAAAAAAAATGAATATTAATAATAAATAATAGAGGGATGGGGGAGTAGAAGAGAAAATGTGGGTCTAAGGAAAGAGTATTGTACAAGATATTTAAATGAGAAATGAAATACTGTACTTCGATTTGAAATAGAGTTTCTAACTCTTTGTATTACTTATTATTTTTTTTTATTTTATTTACTATGACTTTAATTTACTATGTACTTTGATCTTTCTTTTAGAATTAGATTTCAAGATTTACTATGTACTTTGATCTTTCTTTTAGAATTAGATTTCAAGTTAGTAATTTCTATTTGTTTTCCACCCTTTCTTCTTCTTCGTGTTGTAGAAGAGTTGAATAAATAAAAAATCCAAAGGAGGTTCATGGCCAAGGGTAAAGATGTCCGAGTAACGGTGATTTTGGAATGTACCTGTTGTGTCCGAAACGGGGTTAATAGGGTATCAAGAGGCATTTCCAGATACATTACTCAAAAGAACCGTCACAATACACCTAATCGATTAGAATTGAGAAAATTCTGTCCGCATTGTCACAAATATACAATTCATGGGGAGATAAAGAAATAGGGCGAACTGAATACCTGTATGTTACCCTTTCAAATTTAAAAGGAAGGGTAAAAAATAACATTATATATAACATATTTAAATATAAAATAAACAAATCCTATATCCGTGACTTTCAAAATTAGAATTAAGAAATAGGATTTTCGAGATAAAGATAAGGAATAAACTAAAACAAACTATGGATAAATCCAAACGACCTCTTCTTAAATCCAAGCGATCTTTTCGTAGACGTTTGCCCCCGATTCAATCGGGCGATCGGATTGATTATAGAAATATGAGTTTAATTAGTCGATTTATTAGTGAACAAGGGAAAATATTATCTAGACGAGTGAATAGATTGACCTTGAAACAACAACGATTAATTACTATTGCTATAAAACAAGCTCGTATTTTATCTTTGTTACCCTTTCTCAATAATAAAAATGTTGAAAGAAAGGAGTCGATCCCTAGAACTACTCGTCTTAGAACCAGAACCAGGACCAGAAATAACTAGGCTTACTTTGGAATCATAATGGAATCAGAATTTGAATCCGAACTCAAAGGCAGATTGGTATTTTTCCGAGAATCCAGATTAGATTAACGGGTCGTAAGAAAAAACAAAAAAAAAAAGAATTGGAGAAAGCTTTTTCTACTGAGTGTGTTCATTCGTTTTGACTATTTTAGCATATTTTATCCCAGTAATTTCTACTCTACCTTCCCGGAGTTCATTCTCCGGGAAACTTCGTTTAAATTATTCCGACGGACTTTTTATAACCTACTTCTTTTATTATCTCATTGGAAATCATATAAAGACAATCTCTATTTAATATAGCTATTTGTGCAAGTATTTTACGATTAAGAAGCAACCGTCCCTTGTACAGATCGTGTATTAATCTACTATAACTATAGGATACCCCCTTTTCTCGAATTACTGCGTTTATCCTAGTGATCCACAAACGACGAAAATTTCTCTTTTGACTGCCCCGATCCCGATCAGCCGAAAACAAAGCTCTTATTTTCTGTTGAGTAATAGTTCGAGTAAGTCTTGAATGGGCCCCTCGAAAGCTTAATGCAAATAAACGCATTTTTGTTCTACGTCTACGAGCTATATATCCCCGTCTAATTCTAGTCATTGAATAGATGAAACTTCCACCGAATAACTAATTTTTTTCTTTTCTTTCAGTTATTCTTTTCCCCTTTCCTAATCTATTAAGAACAAAACGGATTGTTCCAATGTATAAAATAAAAATTCCAAGGGCTTTGGCTACTATAACCTTCCTGACCGCGATTTTTTCTTTTTTTAGGCATTTCAATGCGAAATAAGAAATTATATTGTGTTATAGGTGTCAAAAATATAAAAAAATGGATAAAGAAATAGCGGGTTCCTTCGTTTCTATGGTGACTTCCTAAACGGTGAGGTCTTCTCTATACACCGGAGCCTTTACTTCATTTAATCAACGTTATTGGTAACTTGTATAGTTCACCCTTTTTGGCTCTACCCATGAATTATCCAGCAATAGGCCTTTCACAATGAGATCTACCTATACAGTAACGGTATTTAATTATGAAAGTTAGCTGGGTAGCTGACCCTTTTAGTCCGTTCTTGCCAGAGTAGGAGCTTACTCTTTATGCCGTTCTTTATTTATTTATTATTTAAAAGTCCATTTTTTAAGTTAAATTAACTAAGTATTAAAAAAGTCAATTTAAAATTTAAAAATTTAAATAAGTAACTCAATAAGTTAAAGTTAAATAAGTAAATAAGAAAGTAAATAAAAAAAAGATTTCCTCCGCTTAATGGCTAACCATTTGCTACCAATGGAGAATTGCTTCTCATCTTAAATTGAGATTTGCACCAACGGAAACCATAAAATTTATCCACAATGTAGGAATGTGATAGCTTTGATTATTCTTTTTTTTTTTTATTTTATTTTTTATTTTTATATAGTGAATGGAGTCCCTTCTTACATTCTATACTATTCCCCGGTACTGATCATTGATACTGGAAAGTTTTTTGTTGCTTTTGTACCAGCTCATGGTCTGATCTAAACGAGTCGCACATACACCCGAGTACATGTTCCTCGACGTTGAGGGCATCCCCGAAGAGCGGGGGATTTCGTGCGATTTCTGATTGGCTGTCTTGTATTTCTAATAAGTTGTTTAATAGTTGGCATGCTGAATTGTATACATAATGGGCTGGTTTAGATTGATCTGATCTGAACCGGAGAGTTCAGAATTACTTCCAGTTATTAGAATAGTAAAATCATAGATAAAATCTCAAATTACGTATTCCGGCTTATTTTCATTCACCTGCTACAACATCATCACCTGCTATAAGATCAACAATTCCGTAAGCTTTTGCTTCTTTTGCTGACATAAAAATATCTCTTTCTATGTCTTTGGATACAACCCATAAGGGTTTCCCCGTTCTTTGTGCATAAACCCTTGTGAGGGTTTCACGCAGGGACATCAATTCTCCCGCTTCCAACGTAACGTCTCCCGCTTGTGTATCACAAAACAAACTAGCAGGTTGATGCATCATTACCCTGATGATATAACATAATAAAAAGTTCTTCTATCTCGCATGATAAAGCGAAGAGAAAAGAAAGATAAAGACTAATATAATACGAAAAAGGATAGAATTGAACAACCGTACGGGCATCTTTGATGCATTGCATATGCATACGGCTTTACAATAAAATTGACCCTTACCCTCCAAGAAAGGGAAAAGTAAAATATATCAGACCCTGGTGGTCTAAATGATCAAATAGCCACCCTTCCTTTTGGAATAGTTAAAAACTACTATGATGGCTCCGTTGCCTTATATTAATTAATTAATTTTTAATATATTCATTTTTTTTTTGTTTGTGATTCAGCAATCCCAAAGTGTCTTTTTGAGCCAATCAAAGAAAAATCCTGTTTTTTTTCGCACTCCTTGCCTAACTGCATAACATAATAGAAATATTTGTAAGAGCCTTTCGGTGTGAACAAAAAAGGTTTGTGACGCTGAGCTGGGCTCCCGATAAATAAGAGAAAATCGGAAATACCCTTTCTCCCATACTACTCTCTCGATACATAATCTAATGTTTTGAAAAAAAAATGCAAAATTTTATCATTATCATATCGAATTCGAAGTGCCATGCTATTTTTACTTAATATATATTCCTATTTCATAGGGCGAAGGCATAGTCTTATTTTTTCTCTTAAATCATTGGCGCCAAGCGTGAGGGAATGCCATACGTTTGGTAATTTCTCCTCCGGCCAAGATAAAAGATCCCATTGAAGCAACTAACCCCATGCCTACTGTATGGACATCTGGTGGTACAAATTGCATAGCATCATAAAGCCCTAGTCCAGGTAGTATCCAACCGCCGGGAGAGTGTATAAACAAATACTGATCCTTGGTCGGATCCTCAATAGCGAGATATACCATAAGACCAATAAGTTGATTTGAGATCTCGCTATCAACTACTTGTGCTAAAAAAAGGAATCTTTGTCGATAAAGTCGGTTGATTAGGGTAGAATTGTAGCCCTTAGGAACCGTACACGCGTCTTTTGATGCATACGGTTCAAAAAAATTGTGAAAACAAAAAAAAATCAATGTATGGATTCCAGTCCTCTTTCTTTTAGGTTCTTTCTGACTTCTACCGAAAGGGTTTGTCTTCTTCAATAAAGACGGCTTTTTACTTTCTTTTTACTATAAATTATACATAAAAAAAAAAATCACTAAACTTATTGAATTAACTTCTCATTGATGTATTGTTTCATCGAGATTCAACCCTAATCGCGA